AATTACTATTGCTATAAAACAAGCTCGTATTTTATCTTTGTTACCTTTTCTTAATAATGAGAAACAATTTGAAAGAACCGAGTCGACCACTAGAACTTCTAGTCTTAGAGCCAGAAAAAGATAGGTTTACTCTTTCTTCACTTGAATTCAACTTCCCATTCGAACTCAAACGCGGATTTCTTTTTTGTTGGAAAAATACAAGAATCCGGATTTAATTCTCGTGTCGTAAGAAAAAGATAATAATCTGGGAAGAAGCAATCTTTTTATTGAACGTGTTGATTCATATTTATTTTGACTACTTTCTCATATTTTATCATATTCTATTCATTTTTATTCGACCTTCCCGGAGTTCATTCTCCGGGCAACTCCGTTTAACCGGTGGATTCCTTCCAACCTACTTCTTTTATGATCTCATTGGAAATCATATAAAGACAATTCCTATTTGATATAGCTATTTGTGCAAGTATTTTACGATTAAGAAGCAACTGTCTCTTGTACAGATCGTTTATTAATCTACTATAACTATAGCATACCCCCCTTTCACGAATTGCTGCATTTATTCGAGTGATCCACAAACGACGAAAATTTATTTTTTGCCTATCCCTATCCCGATGAGCCGAAACCAAAGCTCTTATTTTTTGTTGAGTAATAGTTCGAGTAAGTCTTGAATGAGCCCCCCGAAAGCTTGATGCAAATAAACGAATTTTTGTTCTACGTCTCCGAGCGATATATCCCCGTCTAATTCTGGTCATTGAATAAATGAAACTTTAACGAATAACTAATAGATTTCCTTTCTTTCAGTTATTCTTTTGCCCCTTTACTAGTATATTAATAACAAAACGGATTTTTCCAATGTATAAACTAAAAATTCCAATGGCTTTGGCTACTATAACCTTCCCAACCACGATTTTTTATTTTTTCTAGGCATTTCACCTCGAAATACGAACTTGTACTATACTAGGTATTAAAAAAAAATAGCAATGATAAAGATAAAGAAATAGTGGATTTCATCGTTTCTATGGTTACTTCTTAAACGGTGAGGTCTTCTCTATACACCGGAGCCTTTACTTCATTTAATCAATGTTATTGCTAACTTGTATAGTTCACATTCTTCGGCTCTACCCATGAATTATCCAGTAATAGGTCTTTCACAACGAGCTCTACCTATACAGTAACGGTATTTAATTATGAAGGTTGGCTGGGTAGCTGACCCTGTTAGTCCGTTCTTGCAAGAGGGGTCTATGTTAACTAATATTTCCTCCGCTTAATGGATAACCATTTGCTACCAATGGAGAATTGCTTCTCATCTTGAATTGAGGTGAGTGGATTTACACCAATAGAAACCATAAATTTCATACACAATAAAAGGGATATGATCCATTTTCTTATTTTTAGATAGGAAATGTAGTTCGTTTTTCCGTTCTATCCTATTTGATCATTGATATTCGAACATTGTTCTCTTTCCTTTGTTCTAGTTCATGATCTGAACGAGTCGCACATACACCCTAGTACATGTTCCTCGACGCTGAGGGCATCCCCGAAGCGCGGGGGATTTTGTGACATTTCTAATTGGCTGTCTTGTATTTCTAATAAGTTGTTTAATAGTTGGCATGTTGAATCATATACATAATGGGCTGGTTTAGATCGATCCTAACCGGATGATTATGAATTACTTTTATTCAATAGAATAGTAAATAAAAGTCATAGAATATTAAACTCGGCAGGAGTAATTTCAAATCACGAATTGACGCGAAATCCAGGCTATTGTCATTCAACAGCTACAAGATCAACAATTCCATAAGCTTGGGCCTCTGTTGCTGACATAAAAACATCTCTTTCCATGTCTTCGGATACAACCCATAAGGGTTTGCCCGTTCTTTGTACATAAACCCTTGTCAGGGTTTCACGTAGTTTCAGCAGTTCTCCCACTTCCAGGATGAATTCTCCCGTTGCTACTTCAGAAAAAGAACCAGCAGGTTGATGGATCATTACCCTGATGATATAAGATAATAAAAGGTTTCTCTATTTCGCATGATGAGGGGAAGATAAAAGAAAGATAAAAGAATAACAATAAAAAAAGATAGAATCGAACAACCGTACGGGCATCTTTTATGCATTGCATACGGCTCTACAATAAAATTGACCCTTACCTTCCATCAAAGAAAGAAAAAAATAGGATCGATCAGACCCCGATAGGTAAATGATCAACTTACCACCCTTCCTTTCGGAGGAATTCAAAAATACTATGATGGCTCCGTTGCTTTATATATTTATTATATTTTTTTGTCTGTGATTTGTCTGTGATTCAGCAATCCCAAAGTTGCTTTTTTATTTGATCAAATAAACTAAGGAAAAAAGAATCTTGTTTTTTTTCGCTCTATAAATATTGTTAAGAGACCTCTGGTGTGAAAAAAAGTTTGTGACGCTGAACTGGACTTCCGATAATAAAATCGGAAATACCTTTTTCTCATATTACTCTCTCGATACATAATCTAATGTT